TCCCCATCAATATATCCCTTTCTTCTTTAATTTTGAGTATTAAGGTGAGGACAGCGGGGGCAGTGTTCCATCCAAATTTCGACTTTCTATTCGATCCATTCAATGAAAAAATGAAATACAATATAATTTTTCATAGGTATCATAGATCATATATAGACATTTAATTATTTTATTTCAGTTCTGGTTGCGGAGTTTGCATATAATCATATATGTTGTTATAATTGAAAAAATGTAAAAATGAAGAAAGATTTTTGATTGAAAAGAATCAATACTAATTAGTTATTTATTTGATTTTGTTATGTCATTAGGAAAACAGAATTTTGGATAATCGTTCATGAAATTGTGGTTAAGTAACAATTAAATAGTTAATAGTTAATGGTTCCAATTTATCATGAATTTTTACTTTTGTGACTGAAAGTCCACATTTCATTACTATCAATAGAAATGATAGTAAAAGTTCAGATTTTGTGCATTTTTAGTTTTTAGATACTATAAAATTATTTCTTTGAGTATTTGATTTTAGTATAGTCAAGGAATTAAAGAAACCGGTATTCAAGATGCAAGTTGAATAAAATCAAAAAATGAAGTTTAGTAATCGACTACAAAAAAGGAGTAAGGGTTTCATCTATTTTGTATCTTTTGGCGGCATGGCCGAGTGGTAAGGCGGAGGATTGCAAATCCTTTATTCCCCAGTTCAAATCCGGGTGCCGCCTGATCAACAAAAAAACCGAAATCCCTTATCTACTAGGATTCAAGGAAAGGTTTTAGTAATGGAAGGGAATTGAGAAATCTTGATAGTCCCTTCCACTCTATTATATAATCGGAGGTATAATCTTACTAAGTAGTAATTCTTAGTTGTGGAAGGGGGGAGTTTTATCCAAACTCACGAGAGTCTCTAAGTACTCAGGTATTCGACCCATATTCGTTTGGATAATAGAATTTGATTTTTTATAGTCTCGAAACAGTGCAAAGTAAAAATAACTTATTTTCATCGCCCCCTATGACAGAAATAGAATATATATATATACTGTCTATGGATTTTTTCAGAGAGATGAAATTGATTCAATGAGAAATCAATCTAACTAAATCGAGGTATGTGATAGATATTGATCTATCTTAGTTCTATATTTTCATGAGGTTAACAAAAGAATGAATAGTCTGGGGTTAAAATCCCTTTTTGACTCTGTACCATTTATTTCACTATTATTAGTGAATAATAATGGAAGAATTACTTCATATTGATAGAAATAGGGGACATAATTTAGATGGATATAGTAAGTCTCGCTTGGGCTGCTTTAATGGTAGTCTTTACATTTTCCCTTTCACTTGTAGTATGGGGAAGAAGTGGACTCTAGAAGTACTACTAATTGAGTTGAGTTAAGGAATCAAACCGTCTCAATTTTTTTTATATTTTATAAATCGTTCGGCAAAGTGTTTGAACTAGAATTTGACTAATGTCAATAAAAGGAAATAAAACAGATATTTAAATCCCTTTTTTTTCTTAGTTTATCCAAGATAAAGTTGGTCTGGTATTAAGCGGATATTTACTTGCTAGAGGAAATAACATAGATCGAGTTGGTGGAGTTTATTACTCCTTTTCTTTGTCGAAATTGGAATAAGTTCCCATACCATAGAACTTCTCGGATCATCTGTCACCGGTTCAACCAATTACTTCTTGGAAATGCTCAAAAAATATGACTATGCTGAAGTGTCTTTATTAATCGATGCCCTACCAACTTCGTTTTGTTTCTTTAAATAAATATTTTCGATTTGAAACGAAATCTAGGAATTTGAAACACAAAAGTCAGAGTGATTTTTCGAGTCTTTTGGGAATCAATACAAATAAATCAATGTAGCAAAATTTTGATCCTATGTACATTAAATAGAGAAGATCAATATGAATCAATATTTTTTATTGATTTATATTAACTTTATACAATACAAAAAGACTAATTAAATAGATAATATGGTAGAAAGAAATATTCTTTCTACCATATTATCAGATCTCATAAAATACTGCTGATTCTAACCCGCTTTTTTCATTTAATTTGAAGAATAAGAAGTGAAATTGGAATCCCCTTTTTTATATTTTTTCAATCATTTAGAAATAACTCAGAAGTAAAGTTTCATTCAAATTAATCATTTTGGCTGACCGTTTTTACGTATATGATAAGTAAAAAAGCAGTAGGAACTAGAATGAAGAGTGCAGTAGCAATAAATGCGAGAATATTTACTTCCATAATTCATCGTTTTTACTTCGGAATAACTCGGGATTTAATCCCATAGAGATGATAAAAATTTCGCCTGTCAATTCAATGGGATGAATTCCAGCTAGATGATATCGAATCGGATCAATATCATGAATAACAATATCTGAACTATCAAATAAATCCGCCGTCGCGAATTAATTGAATAGTATAACATAGGAAGATCTTTTATCCATACTGAATCCAAAATTTTTTTCTTTATATGGATTCATTTACTTTGACTTTTTTTTCTATAACCTACCTTCTTCTTTGTACAATTCTCTGATAAAGTATCATCTGGCCAATGTTTTTTTCCACTTCCATTGCCCCCAAAACAACCAATAAATAAAAGTAACATATAAAAATATGAAGGAAAAAAGATTATTCATTCCCTCGCTAACGCTAAAAGAATCCTTGTTTCATTTTTCTTTTATTAATTATTAATATCCTATTTTCTTCGATTAATACTAGGACACATATACGAAAAGTTGAGTATGAAATTGGAATGAAATTGAGTTGTTCAAATTGAAATTAGTTGGTCTTAGTCATTGAGATTCAAAAAATCGGATAAGATAGGTTTAATCGGAAAAGTATTTTATTAAGTGAAGTTAACTAGAATTTCATTTAATAGTGTACAAGAAAGGACTTTCATTTATGTATGTGATCCTACTACCGCAAAACATATAGTACGCAATTCCATTAGATAGACGTGAGAATTTAAAAAACTATACCCAATATCTCTTTGAATCCGGAATAATCTTTTTAAGATATTCTCAATAATTTGACTACTATACGCATATATATCTCATTAATTGGTCGAGTTGAAGTAATTCAAATTTCTATATTTGTTTTATGAGAAAGAATGAATTGAATTCCCAAAAAAAAGGAGAGATTATTTGATCTATTTATTTTGTCCGTCGGGACTGACGGGGCTCGAACCCGCAGCTTCCGCCTTGACAGGGCGGTGCTCTGACCAATTGAACTACAATCCCAAGGTATACAACATCCATAATTTTATTATTTCCTTTTCGATTTCAAATTTTTTATTGTGTTGTAACAGAGACGCAAATGATATATCCCATAAGTATGGACTCTAGTGAGAACACCAAGAATTACTAGTAATTCTTTGATTCTTTCCAAATTGTCCGCCAAATCCATTGATTTTATAATCAATCTTTAAGTCAATTCGAAAAAGAAAAAAAGTTTTTTTCTTTCGACTTTATACTACAAAACTAATATGATATAAAGATATCATATTAGTTTTGTAGAATGACAAAATTTTTCGTAACAAAAAAATTGAGCAAAAAATCGAGGTAGGTATATAGAAAAATTGGACTCGTTTCTTACTATTACCACGTATCGGCGGTTTATGGAGGACAAATATCTTCATAGAATGGTAGATCAGTGAATTCTTGGGCCGAGCTGGATTTGAACCAGCGTAGACATCTTGCCAACGAATTTACAGTCCGTCCCCATTAACCACTCGGGCATCGACCCAGGAAGAGTCAATTCCATTTTCATTTTAGACCGATCGATAATCCATGATCTGCTTCCTTTTATAGTACCCTACCCCCAGGGGAAGTCGAATCCCCGCTGCCTCCTTGAAAGAGAGATGTCCTGAACCACTAGACGATGGGGGCATATGTGTCCGACCGCCATCATACTATGATCATAGTATGAACAGTTTTTTGAAATTGTCAATATAATGGACTAATATGATGAAATAAAAAGAATCTTTTCACCTTTCATAATTCCATAACATTCAATTTTTGGATTCGTTCCTCCTATTTTTTTTTTTAGGAATTCTTTCTTCGAACCGCCATATAGAAAATATAAATCAATATTATCATTAGAATATTAATAAACGAGAAGAATATTTCAATTTCATTTCGATTTAGAATCTTCTTTTTTCTTTCAATTTAAATAATATACACTATTCATAATAAATATATGACTTTGATTCAAGATATTCAATAAAATATCTATTTGTGAATAGATAGATAATAATATAAAATCTAAATAAAATATAATAAATATTATCTAATCCACTAATCGAAATTGAATTCGAATAGAATAGATAATAGATTTATAATAAAAAAAGGAAAATTGGAATTATCGAAAAATATAACTGAAATAGACATATACATAAGAGATCTATGGCTCTATTAGATATAGAATATTAGATTCAATATATGAAATGACAAAATAAAGATAAATAGAACTAATACTAAATAACAATAATAAGATAAGCAGGAAAGAGCCTTTCAGGGAGTGAGTTTTATTTGTATGTCAAACCCCGCCAGAAAAGGGAGGGAAACTCCATTTCTTCCACTTTCATTCATTGATTAATTTCCAAATTTTTTCAAAACGAAATAAATATACCTATTGATCTCTATTTCATTTCAAACTAAGCCAGAAAATGAATAAAAGTCGGGATAAAGCTGGGAAGACGAAGGATCAATAAATTTTCAAAAAGGATTTTTTTTATTTATAAGAATTTAGTTCACAGAAGACAAAGCGAACTTTTTCCTTACATTATTTAAGGAAATATCTTTGATCTATGTCGAATTGATAGGTATATGTATAAAATGATTGGAGGGGATCAACTCAAACAAATAGATTCGATCTTGATTCATTGAATTGAGAGTTGATCAATTAACTATCCAAAAATTTCTTGACCCTAAACTCGATAGATAAATAAACTTTATCGTTGCGGAAGGAGTTACTAACGATTATAAGTCTATTTATGTATTG